GCAGAATTTATAGCCGGACAATTAAGGAATAGAGTTTCGTTTCGTAAAGCAATGAAAAAAGCTATTGAATTAACTGAACAGGCGGGTACAAAAGGAGTTCAAGTACAAATTGCGGGACGTATCGACGGAAAAGAGATTGCACGTGTCGAATGGAGCAGAGAGGGTAGGGTTCCTCTACAAACCATTCGAGCTAAAATTGATTATTGTTCCTATACAGTTCGAACTATTTATGGGGTATTAGGAATCAAAGTTTGGATATTTGTAAATAAAGAATAAAAAAATTATCCTTTTCTTTAAGGTTCCATGTTTCGGTAAAACCAAAAAATTACAAATTCTTACATTGTTATTCCAAAAAAATGATAATTTTTCAAATTTTATAAGATTGAATAAATAATCTCAATTAATCATTTGATATTGATATAATTGCTATGCTTAGTGTGCGACTCGTTGTTTTTTTTTAGAGTGGGTTAGAGTTCAACAATAAAATAAACCGACTTGTAGTATGAATTAATTAATAATGAACTAATAACCAACTCATCGCTTCGGATTATCTGGATTTAAAGAACTAATCAAAATTGAAAATATAAATAAAGATATGATATTTTGGTGATATAATTATAGCAACTGAGATATTAGATATTGTATAAAAAAAAAAAAAGAAAAACGAATCATATTATTACTTGTAAAGCAATAAGAATATACAGATAAATGAAAGGGTGAAAGAAAGAGAGAAAATAGAATATAAATAAATATACAGCAATGATATAGAATTCGAATATGTAAAGGTCTTTTGGTTATCTCATAAAAGGTAGTGTAATAAAGCATCAATACTAACTAATCCATATATGGATAAATATATTCCCATAATAAAAAAATAAAGAGCATTGGGTCAATAAAAACTAAGAAGGTTGATTCAAGAAAAAAATTTAAAATCTATATTATTTTAAATCTTATTTGAAAGGCTCCATTGTAGAATTCCAGACCTAATCATTAATCGAGAAGCGATGGGAACGACGAAACCTGTGAATATCTAAGATTAAAAAAAAAAAATCTTTATGATTCATTGGGCAGGATAGCGGAACGAACCAAGAACCAATCCATTTTTTTTTAGGAGTCATGGGATAACCCAGCATTACATATAAAAGAAAATGGATAATGAAAGAGTAAATATTCGCTCGCGAAATTTTTTTTTATTTCAAAATGGGAGCCAATCCGATACGATAAAGATGAAATAAAAAAAAGATTCGTTAGAACCTTCTATTATAATAGAACAAAACATCTAGTTATATATTAAGTAACTATGATATAACTATATAGTTAGTTATATATAGTTATAACCATATGGGTAGGAAAAATTGTCTAGTAAGAATACATGTCTAGTTCTATATCGAAACAGGATATACAAATTTCCAATAGATCAGTCGATTCTATGAAATATCAAAAAAACCCCGCGATTCTATTATATTATTCATTAAACATATGTATATATATTGTATATTATATTGGCATTGGTTAAATCTATCTATTTTGTTTAATTACTTTATTCGCGAGGAGCCGTATGAGGTGAAAATCTCATGTACGGTTCTGTAATAGCGATGGAATTTGAAAACAACCATCAACTATAACCCCAAAAGAACCAGATTCCGTAAACAACATAGAGGCAGAATGAAAGGAATATCCTATCGAGGTAATAATATTTGCTTCGGAAGATATGCTCTTCAGGCACTTGAGCCCGCTTGGATCACATCTAGACAAATAGAAGCAGGGCGGCGGGCAATGTCACGAAATGTCCGACGAGGTGGACAAATATGGGTACGCATATTTCCAGACAAACCGGTTACAGTAAGACCTACCGAAACGCGTATGGGTTCGGGAAAAGGATCTCCCGAATATTGGGTAGCTGTCGTTAAACCAGGTCGAATACTTTATGAAATGGGCGGAGTCGCGGAAAATATAGCCAGAAGGGCTATTTCAATAGCAGCATCAAAAATGCCTATCCGAACCCAATTCATTATTTCAAGATAATAATTAGAACCAAAGGAAAGAGGTCTTTAGGAAGAAAAATAATTGCAATTGTAGGTTTCTTTTTTTTGTTGAATGCAGAATATTCTTTTTTTTTACTTCAAGCTTTTGACTGAAAGAACAGAAAAAATAAAAAAAAAAATATGATTCAACCTCAAACCCATTTGAATGTAGCCGATAACAGCGGAGCCCGCCAATTGATGTGTATTCGAATCATAGGAGCCAGTAATCGACGATATGCTTATATTGGTGACATTGTTGTTGCTGTAATCAAGGAAGCAGTACCCAATACGTCTTTAGAAAGATCAGAAGTGATCAGAGCTGTAATTGTACGTACTTGTAAAGAACTCAAACGTAACAACGGCATGATAATACAGTATGATGATAATGCTGCGGTTGTGATTGATCAAGAAGGAAATCCAAAAGGAACTAGAATTTTTGGCGCAATCCCCCGGGAATTGAGACAGTTAAATTTCACTAAAATAGTTTCATTAGCACCTGAGGTATTATAAGCCGAAACCATGATATAGATATATCATTTGTGAATGAAATAGATTACTTAATAGATTATGTCTTACACATATACCTTCTGTAGTAATTAATTCTATTAATTATTAAATAATTATTTAATTCTATTAGTAGTATATTATATATATGTATATATAATTATATATAATATATATATATAATTTTATATAATATAAAAAAAAATATTTTCATATTTAAATCTCATATTTGAAAATAAATATCAAATATTGAATATATATATATTTAAAATAAAATTTCAGAAAAAAAAAAGTAAAAAAAAAAGGGAGCATGTTGATTATATCGAAAGGAAAGGGCAACATAGATTTTCCTTTATTATGGGTAAGGACACCATCGCTGACATAATAACCTCCATACGAAATGCTGACATGAATAGAAGAGGAACGGTTCAAATACCATCTACTAACATCACTGAAAACATTGTAAAAATGCTTTTACGAGAGGGTTTTCTTGAAAACGTGAGAAAACATAGGGAAAGGGACAATTTTTTTTTAGTTTTAACTCTACGGTATAGAAGAAATAGAAAAGGATCATATAAAACGAGTTTGAATTTAAAACGGATCAGTACACCTGGTCTACGAATCTATTCGAATTATCAACAAATTCCAAGAATTTTAGGAGGGATGGGGATTGTAATTCTTTCTACTTCTAGAGGTATAATGACAGATCGAGAGGCTCGATTAGAAAGAATCGGCGGAGAAGTTTTATGTTATATATGGTAATCTTTCTGATATCCGAATTATATTATATGAAATGCAAAACTTCTATAAATTTTTGTGAAAAAAAAAAGAGAGAGAGAAAGGTCTCTGATATCACTCCTCATACTTTAATGAATGCGTGAAAGGGGTTTAACAGGAACAGGAATAAAAAAACAAACGGATTCATGAGGGTTTAATTAAATTTTTGAATAAATTTCCAGAGGTATGTTCCAGATTCATTTTTATTTTCATAATGAAAATATGATTCTAGACTATCTTTCTGAAAAGGTTCGACGTACTCTTCTTTTTTTTTATACGTATACGACAGAGAAAGCGAAAATGAAAGTATAAGTTATTTTATTACACTCACCGTTTTTTCAGCCTCAACATTTTGGGGTACGATTTTCGAAGTTAAAAATTTAAGGAAACCATATTTTCTTCCAATTAAATGGATTCGGGATTAAGTTAAGGAATGACAAATATGAAAATAAGGGCCTCTGTTCGTAAAATTTGTGAAAAATGTCGATTGATCCGCAGGCGAGGGCGAATTATAGTAATTTGTTCCAATCCAAGACATAAACAAAGACAAGGATAATACTTCCACAAGAAAGGGCTTTCAATTATAAAGGACTGAATGCAAAAATAACAATATTTAAAAGATTTTGAATTTCAATATAATATAAATTACACTAAATTACATAAAATTATATACGATTATATATATAAATCATATTATTTATATTAAGATATATAGTATATAAGATATATAGTAACATATTTGAATATATGCAAATTTCAAATTATTGAAATTCTAAATTATATTTATATATATATATATTATATATATTATAAGTATAATAGTTTATATTTTAAATAAATCAGAAATTCCATTTTTGGTAATTGTATTCTATATTAATAGAAATAGAATACATAGATATCGAATACAATTAATATTCTATTAATTGTAGTTTCTAATAAAAAAAAAAAATAAAGCATCCGTTTTTGACATGAAATGGATATATCCATATACCTCGGACTTCTATTTATGAAATAACAAAAAGATAATAAGATATGGCAAAACCTATACCAAAAATTGGTTCGCGTAAAAATGGACGTATTGGTTCTCGTAAGCATACTCGTAAAATACCAAAGGGAGTTATTCATGTTCAAGCAAGTTTCAACAATACCATTGTGACTGTTACAGATGTACGGGGTCGGGTCATTTCGTGGTCCTCTGCTGGTACTTGTGGATTCAAGGGTACACGAAGAGGAACACCATTTGCCGCTCAAACCGCAGCAGGAAATGCTATTCGAACAGTAGCGGATCAAGGCATGCAACGAGCAGAAGTCATGATAAAAGGTCCCGGTCTCGGAAGAGATGCGGCATTAAGAGCTATTCGTAGAAGTGGCATACTATTAAATTTTATACGGGATGTAACCCCTATGCCACATAATGGGTGTAGGTCCCCTAAAAAAAGACGTGTGTAAAACGAAAAATAAACATAGAAGAGATTGGATTTCAAGAGAAATAAACAATTCAAGGATTTGAAAAAAAAAAAGAAAATAGATTACTATGGTTCGAGAGAAAGTAAGAGTATCTACTCAGACACTACAGTGGAAGTGTGTTGAATCAAGAGTAGACAATAAGCGTCTTTATTATGGTCGCTTTATTCTGTCTTCACTTATGAAAGGCCAAGCCGATACAATAGGCATTGCGATGCGAAGAATTTTGCT